GTCCATGTAGCTTATAACAAAGCATGACACTGAAGATGTCAAGATGGCTGCCACAAACACCCATGGACAAAAGACTTAGTCCTAACCTTACTGTTGGTTTTTGCCAGAATTATACATGCAAGTATCCGCATTCCAGTGTAAATGCCCTAGGCATCCTTTAACCAAGTCGATAGGAGCGGGTATCAGGCACACACTATTGTAGCCCAAGACGCCTTGCAATTGCCACACCCCCACGGGTACTCAGCAGTAGTTAATATTAAGCAATGAGTGTAAACTTGACTTAGTCATGGCAACCTTAAGGGTCGGTAAATCCTGTGCCAGCCACCGCGGTCATACAGGAGACTCAAATTAACAGTATAACGGCGTAAAGGGTGGTAACATGCTATCTAAGTAACTAAGATTAAAAAGCAACTGAGATGTAATAATCCCAAGATGCTCATAAGGCCAACTATCAAAGAAGATCTTAGACTAACGATTAATTGAAATCCACGAAAGCCAGGGCCCAAACTGGGATTAGATACCCCACTATGCCTGGCCCTAAATCTTGATGCTCTATGCTACCTGAGCATCCGCCCGAGAACTACGAGCACAAACGCTTAAAACTCTAAGGACTTGGCGGTGTCCCAAACCCCCCTAGAGGAGCCTGTTCTGTAATCGATGATCCACGATATTACCTGACCACTCCTTGCTGAATTCAGCCTACATACCGCCGTCGCCAGCCCACCCCCCCTGATGGTTCAACAGTGAGCGCAATAGTCCCAACACACTAGCAAGACAGGTCAAGGTATAGCCTATGGAGTGGAAGCAATGGGCTACATTTTCTAGATTAGAACATTACGGCAAGAGGGTCTGAAATGGCCCTCGGAAGGCGGAATCAGCAACAAACAGGCATAAAAAAGCCCTCTTTAAGCCGGCTCTGGGACACGTACATACCGCCCGTCACCCTCCTCACAAGCGACCAAACCCTAATACATTAATACGCTATCCAGCTAAAGAGGAGGCAAGTCGTAACAAGGTAAGTGTACCGGAAGGTGCACTTAGACAACCAAGACGTAGCTTAAACGAAAGCATTCAGCTTACACCTGAAAAATATCTGCTAACACCAGATCGTCTTGATGCCAAATTCTAGCCCAACTACATTGACCTAGAATAACAAAGCTACTACATACACCAAACTAAAGCATTTACTAGTCTTAGTATAGGCGATAGAAAAGACACCCATTGGAGCGATAGAGATCACGTACCGTAAGGGAAAGATGAAATAATAATGAAATAACTAAGCTATAAACAGCAAAGATCAGCCCTTGTACCTTTTGCATAATGGTCTAGCAAGAAAAACCAAGCAAAATGAGTTTAAGTTTGCCATCCCGAAACCCAAGCGAGCTACTTGTGAGCAGCTATTATTGAGCGAACCCGTCTCTGTTGCAAAAGAGTGGGACGACTTACTAGTAGAGGTGAAAAGCCAATCGAGCTGGGTGATAGCTGGTTGCCTGTGAAACGAATCTTAGTTCACTCTTAATTCTTCTCCAAGGAAACTAACAGAACCCTAATGAAGCGAATTAAGGGCAATTTAAAGGGGGTACAGCTCCTTTAAACAAGAATACAATCTCTACGAGCGGATAAATAATCTATAGAAAGATCCCCTGTGGGCCTTCAAGCAGCCATCAACAAAGAGTGCGTTAAAGCTCTTCGACTAAAAAATATAAGAACTTCATGACTCCCTCATCATTAACAGGCTAACCTATATGTAAATAGGAGAATTAATGCTAGAATGAGTAACCAGGGTCCTCCCTCTACGACGCAAGCTTACATCTTTACATTATTAACAAATCACCAAGATACGACAAATCAAACAAGCAGAGTATCAGGTAAATTGTTAACCCGACAGAGGAGCGTCCATTAAGAAAGATTAAAACCTGTAAAAGGAACTAGGCAAACACGTCAAGGCCCGACTGTTTACCAAAAACATAGCCTTCAGCAAACAACAAACAAGTATTGAAGGTGATGCCTGCCCTGTGACTTAGTGTTTAACGGCCGCGGTATCCTAACCGTGCAAAGGTAGCGCAATCAATTGTCTCATAAATCGGGACCTGTATGAATGGCTAAACGAGGTCTTAACTGTCTCTTACAGGCGATCGGTGAAATTGATCTCCCTGTGCAAAAGCAGGGATAACCACATAAGACGAGAAGACCCTGTGGAGCTTAAAAATCAACAGCCACCCCACTACACATTAACACCCACTGGGTACACGCTTTATAGGGAACTGGCCTGTATTTTTCGGTTGGGGCGACCTTGGAGAAAAACAGATCCTCCAAAAATTAGACCACAACTCTAGACTGAGAGCGACCACTCAACGTGCGAATAGCACCCAGACCCAATATAATTGATCAATGGACCAAGTTACCCCAGGGATAACAGCGCAATCTCCTCCGAGAGTCCGTATCGACGGGGAGGTTTACGACCTCGATGTTGGATCAGGACATCCTAGTGGTGCAGCCGCTACTAAGGGTTCGTTTGTTCAACGATTAACAGTCCTACGTGATCTGAGTTCAGACCGGAGCAATCCAGGTCGGTTTCTATCTATGATGAACTCTTCCCAGTACGAAAGGACAGGAAAAGTGAGGCCAATACTACAGGCAAGCCTTCGCCTTAAGTAATGAATCCAACTAAATTACGAAAGGCTATCACACCATAACCACGTCCTAGAAAAGGACCAGCTAGCGTGGCAGAGCTCGGAAAATGCAAAAGGCTTAAGTCCTTTATATCAGAGGTTCAAATCCTCTCCCTAGCTGAACTTAAAATGGCCAATTACCCCATCCTAGTCAACCTGATTATAGCTCTCTCTTATGCTATTCCTATTCTAATTGCCGTAGCCTTTCTAACTCTAGTAGAACGTAAAATCTTAAGCTACATACAAGGCCGAAAGGGCCCTAACGTCGTAGGACCCTTCGGACTCCTTCAGCCCGTAGCAGATGGGGTGAAACTATTCATCAAGGAGCCAATTCGCCCATCAACATCCTCCCCAATTCTATTCATTATCACCCCAATACTGGCCCTTCTTCTGGCAATCTCTATCTGGACCCCACTCCCAATTCCATTCCCCCTCGCAGACCTCAATCTAGGACTACTATTCATGCTAACCATATCAAGCCTAGCAGTGTACTCCATCCTATGATCCGGCTGAGCCTCCAACTCAAAATACGCCCTAATCGGGGCTCTACGAGCGGTAGCTCAAACAATCTCATACGAGGTTACCCTAGCAATCATCCTACTGTCCGTTATTCTTCTTAGCGGGAACTATGCTCTAAGTACTCTAGCAGTTGTTCAAGAACCCCTGTTCCTGATCTTCTCCTGCTGGCCTCTAGCCATAATATGATATGTATCCACACTAGCTGAAACAAATCGCGCCCCATTCGACCTCACAGAGGGAGAATCAGAATTAGTCTCAGGATTCAATGTGGAATACGCAGCAGGACCATTCGCCCTATTTTTCCTAGCGGAATATGCTAACATTATACTCATAAACACATTAACTGTTATCTTATTCTTCAACCCAAGCCTATTTAACCCACCCCAAGAGCTATTCCCTGTAATTTTAGCTACAAAAGTCCTACTCCTATCCATAGGGTTTCTATGAATTCGCGCTTCCTACCCACGATTCCGATATGACCAACTAATGCACTTACTATGAAAAAACTTCCTTCCCCTAACACTTGCCCTATGTCTATGACATATTAGCATACCAATCTCTTACGCAGGCCTACCTCCATACCTAAGAAACCACCAGGAAATGTGCCTGAACACCAAAGGGTCACTATGATAAAGTGAACATAGAGGTACACAAGCCCTCTCATTTCCTACTTTAGAAAAACAGGAATCGAACCTGTACAAGAGGGATCAAAACCCTCCATACTCCTTTATATTATTTCCTAGTAGGGTCAGCTAATTAAGCTATCGGGCCCATACCCCGAAAATGATGGTTTAACCCCTTCCCCTGCTAATGAACCCCCAAGCAAAACTAATCTTTATTGCTAGCTTACTTCTAGGAACAACCATCACAATTTCGAGCAATCATTGAATCATGGCCTGAACCGGCCTTGAAATTAACACACTCGCTATTTTACCCCTAATTTCAAAATCTCACCACCCCCGGGCCATCGAAGCAGCAACCAAATACTTCCTAGTACAGGCAACCGCCTCAACCTTAGTGCTATTCTCTAGCATAACTAACGCATGATACACCGGACAGTGAGACATTACCCAAATAACCCATCCAACCTCCTCCCTAATTCTAACCGCAGCCATTTCAATGAAGCTAGGGTTAGTGCCCTTCCACTTCTGATTCCCAGAAGTCCTACAGGGCTCCCCAATCATTACTGGTCTTCTCCTATCCACAGCCATAAAATTCCCACCAATTACCTTACTTTACATAACCTCCCAATCACTTAACCCCACACTACTAACTACTCTAGCCATTCTCTCCGTAGCCCTAGGAGGATGAATAGGACTTAACCAAACACAAACCCGGAAAATTATAGCCTTCTCCTCTATTGCCCACTTAGGATGAATGGCTATTATCCTGATCTACTACCCCAAACTTACTCTCCTCAACTTCTACCTATACGCCATAATAACTGCTGCCGTATTCATGACTTTAAACTCAATAAAAGTCCTAAACCTATCAACACTGATAACTGCATGAACAAAAGCACCTTCACTCAGCACAATCCTCCTACTAACGCTCCTATCTTTAGCCGGCCTCCCCCCTCTGACTGGCTTCCTCCCAAAATGACTTATCATCCAAGAGCTAACCAAACAAGACATAGCCCCAGCAGCAATGATCATCTCCCTCCTTTCTCTACTAGGACTATTCTTCTACCTTCGCCTCGCATATTGTGCAACAATCACACTTCCGCCCCACACGACAAATCACATAAAACAATGACATGTTAACAAACCGATTAGCCCACTAATCGCCGTCCTAACCACCCTCTCCATCATGCTCCTCCCAATCTCCCCCATACTTACTACCATTATCTAAAGAGAAACTTAGGTTTACTGAAACCGAAGGCCTTCAAAGCCTTAAACAAGAGTTAGACCCTCTTAGTTTCTGTTAAAGTCCGCAGGACGTTAACCTGCATCCCCTGAATGCAACTCAGATGCTTTAATTAAGCTAGGACTTTCTACTCCTAGACAGATGGGCTTCGATCCCATAATACTATAGTTAACAGCTATATGCCCCAAACCAACAGGCTTCTGCCTAAAAGACTCCGGTGCACAGCTAGTACACATCAATGAGCTTGCAACTCACTATGAACTTCACTACAGAGCCGATAAGAAGAGGAATCAAACCTCTGTAAAAAGGACTACAGCCTAACGCTTACACACTCAGCCATCTTACCTGTGACTTTCATTAACCGATGACTATTCTCAACCAACCACAAAGACATTGGCACTCTGTACCTAATCTTCGGAGCATGAGCCGGAATAGTAGGTACCGCCCTAAGCCTCCTTATCCGAGCAGAACTGGGACAACCCGGTGCTCTTCTAGGAGACGACCAAATCTATAACGTAATTGTTACAGCCCATGCTTTCGTCATAATCTTCTTCATAGTAATGCCAATTATAATCGGGGGATTCGGAAACTGACTAGTTCCCCTAATAATTGGTGCCCCAGACATAGCATTCCCACGAATAAACAACATAAGCTTCTGACTACTTCCTCCTTCATTCCTTCTCCTCCTAGCCTCTTCTACAGTAGAAGCAGGAGCAGGAACAGGATGAACTGTATACCCACCACTAGCTGGTAATATAGCCCACGCCGGAGCCTCAGTCGACCTAGCTATCTTCTCACTGCACCTAGCAGGTATTTCCTCAATTCTAGGGGCAATCAACTTCATTACCACAGCAATCAACATAAAACCTCCAGCCCTATCACAATACCAAACCCCTCTATTCGTATGATCCGTACTAATTACCGCAGTACTACTCCTTCTATCTCTACCCGTACTTGCTGCCGGGATTACTATGCTACTAACAGACCGAAACCTCAATACCACATTCTTCGACCCAGCAGGAGGAGGAGACCCAGTACTGTACCAACATCTATTCTGATTCTTTGGACACCCAGAAGTATATATCCTAATCCTACCAGGATTCGGCATTATCTCCCATGTCGTAGCATACTACGCAGGTAAAAAAGAACCATTCGGCTACATAGGAATAGTATGAGCCATGCTATCTATCGGGTTCCTAGGCTTTATTGTCTGAGCACATCACATGTTTACAGTCGGAATGGACGTAGACACCCGAGCCTACTTTACATCTGCCACCATGATTATTGCTATCCCAACCGGAATTAAAGTGTTCAGCTGACTAGCAACACTACACGGAGGAACAATCAAATGAGACCCACCAATACTATGAGCCCTAGGATTTATCTTCCTTTTCACTATTGGAGGACTAACAGGAATCGTCCTAGCAAACTCTTCCCTGGACATCGCCCTGCACGATACCTACTACGTAGTAGCTCACTTCCACTACGTGCTGTCTATGGGCGCAGTGTTTGCAATCCTAGCAGGATTTACCCACTGATTCCCACTATTCACCGGATACACCCTTCACTCTACATGGGCCAAAATCCATTTCGGAGTAATGTTCGTAGGAGTAAACCTTACCTTCTTCCCCCAACATTTCCTAGGACTAGCAGGCATGCCACGACGATACTCAGACTACCCAGATGCCTACACCCTATGAAATACTATCTCATCAGTGGGATCACTAATCTCCCTAACTGCCGTAATCATACTAATATTCATCATCTGAGAAGCTTTCGCATCCAAACGTAAAGCCCTACAGCCAGAACTAGTAAACACAAACGTTGAATGAATCCACGGCTGCCCACCACCATTCCATACATTTGAAGAACCAGCCTTCGTTCAAGTTCAAGAAAGGAAGGAATCGAACCCCCATATGTTGGTTTCAAGCCAACCGCATAAACCACTTATGCTTCTTTCTCATTCAGAGGTGTTAGTAAAACTATTACATAGCCTTGTCAAGACTAAATTACAGGTGAAAACCCAGTACACCTCAACACAATTATGGCCAACCACATACAATTCGGTTTCCAAGACGCTTCATCCCCTATCATAGAAGAACTAGTAGAATTTCACGACCACGCTCTAATGACTGCACTAGCTATTTGCAGCCTGGTACTATACCTACTAACTATAATACTCACCGAAAAACTATCATCCAGCACAGTCGATGCACAAGAAATCGAACTCGTCTGAACAATTCTCCCTGCAGCCGTCCTAATCATGCTTGCTCTGCCATCCCTACAAATCCTCTACATAATGGATGAAATCAACGAGCCCGATCTAACACTAAAAGCCATCGGACATCAATGATACTGAACCTACGAATACACAGACTTCAAAGACCTAACATTCGACTCTTACATAACACCAACTGCAGACCTCCCACTAGGCCACTTCCGACTACTAGAAGTGGACCATCGTGTGATTGTCCCAATAGAATCACTAGTCCGAGTTATTGTCACTGCCGACGACGTACTCCACTCATGAGCCGTCCCAAGCCTAGGCGTAAAAACTGACGCAATCCCAGGACGACTGAACCAAACCTCATTCACCGCTACCCGGCCTGGAGTATTCTACGGTCAATGCTCAGAAATCTGCGGGGCCAACCACAGCTTCATACCAATTGTAGTTGAATCTGCCCCACTTGCCAATTTCGAAAGCTGATCTTCTCTACTATCATCTTAATCATTAAGAAGCTATGAACCAGCACTAGCCTTTTAAGCTAGAGAAAGAGGACTAATGATCCTCCTTAATGATATGCCCCAACTAAACCCAACTCCATGATTTTTTATCATGCTAATTTCATGACTCACCTACTCCATAATCATCCAACCTAAACTTCTATCTTTTATCTCTATAAACCCCCCACTCAACAAAGCCCAAACAACCCCAGCCATCTCCCCCTGAACCTGACCATGAACCTAAGCTTTTTCGATCAATTCTCAAGTCCATCCCTGCTAGGTATTCCCCTAATCCTAATTGCAATAACATTCCCCGCCCTCCTACTACCAACACAAAAAAACCGATGAATCACCGACCGCCTATCCACCATTCAATCATGACTCATCAACCTAATTACAAAACAACTAATAATACCACTAAACAACAAAGGCCACAAATGAGCCTTAATCCTAACATCATTAATGATCTTCCTCCTACTCATTAACCTGCTAGGCCTACTACCTTATACATTCACCCCAACCACTCAACTTTCTATAAACCTAGCCCTAGCAGTTCCACTATGACTCGCTACCCTGCTCACAGGACTACGAAACCAACCCTCAATGACACTAGGCCACCTCCTACCAGAGGGCACACCAACTCCCCTAATCCCAGCCCTAATCCTCATTGAGACAACTAGCCTCCTTATCCGCCCCCTAGCACTAGGTGTTCGCCTCACAGCCAACCTGACAGCAGGCCATCTACTAATCCAACTTATCTCAACAGCTACTGCCGTCTTAATCTCAACAATACCTATAATATCGCTACTTACATTATTAGTACTATTCCTACTTACAATCCTGGAAGTAGCAGTAGCTATGATCCAAGCCTACGTCTTCGTACTTCTACTAAGCCTATACCTACAAGAAAACATCTAAACCATTAATGACTCACCAAGCACACTCTTACCACATAGTTGATCCCAGCCCATGACCTATTCTAGGAGCGGCCGCTGCCCTCCTTACTACATCCGGCCTAACCGTGTGATTCCACTACAACTCGCCCTACCTATTAATTATGGGACTTACCTCTACTGCCCTAGTTATGCTCCAATGATGACGTGACATCGTCCGAGAAAGCACATTCCAAGGACACCACACACCCACAGTGCAAAAAGGTCTTCGATACGGAATAGTCCTGTTCATCACATCAGAAGCTTTTTTCTTCCTAGGATTCTTCTGAGCATTCTTCCACTCCAGCCTAGCCCCAACACCAGAGCTAGGAGGACAATGACCTCCAGTTGGAATTAAACCTCTAAACCCAATAGACGTCCCCCTCCTAAACACCGCCATCCTGCTTGCTTCAGGGGTCACAGTCACATGAGCACATCATAGCATTATAGAAGCTAACCGAAAACAAGCAATCCACGCCCTTACCCTAACAGTTCTTCTAGGCTTCTACTTCACCGGCCTACAAGCCATAGAATACTACGAAGCTCCATTCTCCATTGCTGACGGAGTATACGGCTCTACCTTCTTCGTAGCAACTGGATTCCACGGTCTCCACGTAATCATCGGCTCTACATTCCTCCTAGTATGCCTTCTACGCCTAATCAAATACCACTTTACACCAAAACATCACTTTGGCTTCGAAGCAGCAGCTTGATACTGACACTTTGTAGACGTCGTATGACTATTCCTCTACATAACCATCTACTGATGAGGATCTTACTCTTCTAGTATATTAATTACAATCGACTTCCAATCCTTAGAATCTGGTTTAAACCCAGAGAAGAGTAATGAACATAATCCTGTTCATAATTATCTTATCCCTAACTCTAAGCATCATCCTCACCGCACTAAACTTTTGACTAGCACAAATAAACCCAGACTCAGAGAAACTATCCCCATATGAATGTGGATTTGACCCATTAGGGTCCGCCCGGCTGCCATTTTCAATTCGATTTTTCCTAGTTGCAATCTTGTTTCTCCTATTCGACCTAGAAATTGCCCTGCTTCTCCCACTACCATGGGCCATCCAGCTACAAACCCCCTCCACTACACTAACATGAGCTTCCATTCTCATCCTCCTCCTTACCCTGGGCCTAATCTACGAATGAAGCCAAGGAGGACTGGAGTGGGCAGAATAACAGAAAGTTAGTCTAACCAAGACAGTTGATTTCGACTCAACAGATTATAGCTCACACCCTATAACTTTCTTAATGTCTGCCCTACAACTAAGCTTTTTTTCCGCCTTCACTCTGAGCAGCCTAGGTCTAGCCTTCCACCGCACGCACCTAATCTCTGCCCTACTGTGCCTAGAAAGTATAATGCTATCTATATACGTTGCCCTCTCCATATGACCTATCCAAACTCAAACAACATCTGCCACCCTCCTACCACTTCTCATGCTAGCATTCTCCGCCTGCGAGGCAGCAACAGGCCTAGCCCTGCTAGTCGCCTCCACCCGAACACACGGCTCCGACCACCTACACAACTTCAACCTCCTACAATGCTAAAAATCATCATCCCAACCCTCATACTTATTCCACTAACCTTCCTATCCCCCCACAAACACCTATGAACCAACACTACAACACACAGCCTGCTAATTGCCACTGTCAGCCTCCAATGACTTGTTCCAACGTACTTTCCAAGCAAAGGACTGACCCACTGAACTTCAATTGACCAAATTTCCTCCCCCCTATTAGTTCTAACGTGCTGACTACTTCCCCTCATGCTCATAGCAAGCCAAAATCACCTAGAACAAGAACCGGTTATTCGCAAACGAATCTTCATCACAACCGTAGTTACAGTTCAACCCTTTATTCTACTAGCCTTCTCAGCCTCAGAACTAATACTATTCTACATCGCATTTGAAGCAACCCTCATTCCAACCCTAATCCTAATTACACGATGAGGAAATCAACCTGAGCGACTAAATGCAGGTATCTACCTACTATTCTACACACTAGCCAGCTCCCTCCCCCTGCTAATCACAATCCTTCACCTACACAACCAAATCGGCACATTATACTTCCCTATACTCAAACTGTCACACCCAACAATAAACAACTCTTGAACAGGTTTACTATCAAGCTTAGCCCTCCTACTAGCCTTTATAGTAAAAGCGCCCCTATACGGACTACACCTGTGATTACCAAAAGCACACGTAGAAGCTCCAATCGCCGGATCAATACTACTAGCCGCCCTCTTACTGAAACTAGGGGGATACGGTATTATACGAATTACCATCCTAGTTAACCCATCCGTAAACAACCTTCACTACCCATTCATTACCCTAGCACTATGAGGAGCATTAATGACCAGCGCCATCTGCCTACGACAAATTGACCTGAAATCCTTAATCGCCTACTCCTCTGTAAGCCACATAGGACTAGTCATTGCCGCAACAATAATCCAAACCCAATGAGCCTTCTCAGGAGCAATAATCCTAATAATCTCCCACGGCCTAACCTCCTCAATACTATTCTGCCTAGCCAACACAAATTACGAACGAACTCACAGCCGAATTCTCCTCCTAACCCGAGGCCTACAACCACTTCTCCCCCTTATAGCTACCTGATGATTACTAGCAAACCTAACAAACATGGCACTACCACCAACAACTAACCTCATAGCAGAGCTAACCATTGTAGTGACCCTGTTTAACTGATCCCCACTAACAATCATTCTAACAGGTGCTACAATTATCCTAACTGCTTCCTACACCCTCCACATACTAATAACAACACAACGAGGAATACTTCCATCTCACATCACCTCAATTCAAAATTCCTCCACACGAGAACATCTCCTGATAGCCCTACATATAATCCCCATAGTCCTACTCATTTTCAAACCTGAACTCATCTCAGGAATTCCCATATGCAAGTATAGTTTAACCAAAACATTAGACTGTGATTCTAAAAATAGAAGTTAAACCCTTCTTACTTGCCGAGGGGAGGTTAAACCAACAAGAACTGCTAATTCTTGCATCTGAGTATAAAACCTCAGCCCCCTTACTTTCAAAGGATAATAGTAATCCAATGGTCTTAGGAACCAGTCATCTTGGTGCAAATCCAAGTGAAAGTAGTGGACCAAACACTCATCCTAAACACATTTATACTACTAACCCTAACAGTCCTCTGCACCCCAATCATCCTCCCCATACTATCGAACAACCTAAAAAACACCCCAACTACCATCACTAACACTGTTAAAACCTCCTTTCTAATCAGCCTAATCCCCCTGACCATTTACATTCACTCAGGGACAGAAAGCCTCACTTCCCTATGAGAATGAAAATTCATCATAAACTTCAAAATCCCTGTCAGCCTAACAATAGATTTCTACTCACTGACCTTCTTCCCAATTGCCCTATTCGTCTCCTGATCCATTCTGCAGTTCGCAACATGATACATGGCCTCAGACCCACACATCACAAAATTTTTCACCTTCCTCCTCCTATTCCTAATCGCTATACTCATCCTAATCGTTTCCAACAACCTGTTCCTACTCTTCATCGGATGAGAAGGGGTCGGAATTATATCTTTCCTACTAATTAGCTGATGACACGGCCGGGCGGAAGCAAATACTGCTGCCCTCCAGGCAGTTTTATACAATCGGGTCGGAGACGTGGGACTTATCCTCTGCATAGCATGATTAGCCTCTACTCTAAATACATGAGAAATCCAACAAATCTCCTCCCAGGAACAAATCCCTACTTTACCACTACTAGGCCTAATTTTAGCTGCGGCCGGCAAATCGGCCCAATTTGGCCTTCACCCGTGACTCCCAGCAGCAATAGAGGGCCCAACCCCTGTGTCCGCCCTACTCCATTCTAGCACCATAGTAGTAGCTGGAATCTTCCTACTAATCCGAACCCACCCCCTCTTCCACAACAACCCCACTGCCCTCTCCCTGTGCTTATGCTTAGGAGCCCTATCCACACTATTTGCAGCTACTTGCGCCCTAACCCAAAATGACATCAAAAAAATCATTGCTTTCTCCACATCCAGCCAACTAGGCCTAATAATAGTCACAATCGGCCTAAACCTGCCTCAGCTAGCTTTCCTGCACATTTCGACCCATGCATTCTTTAAAGCCATACTATTCCTATGTTCCGGATCAATTATCCACAGCCTTAACGGCGAACAAGATATTCGAAAAATAGGAGGACTTCAAAAAATGCTACCAACAACCACCTCATGCCTGACTATTGGAAACCTAGCCCTAATAGGAACACCATTTTTAGCCGGATTCTACTCTAAAGATCAAATCATCGAAAGTCTCAGCACTTCATACTTAAATGCCTGAGCCCTAGTCCTAACTCTTCTAGCCACATCATTCACCGCAGTCTATACCATCCGAATAACCCTACTAGTCCAAACAGGACATGTCCGAATTCCTCCTCTTACTCCCATAAACGAAAACAACCCAGCAGTCCTCTCTTCAATCACTCGATTAGCACTAGGAAGTATTACAGCAGGATTCCTAATCACCTCATACATCCCACCTGCAAAAACTCCACCAATAACCATGCCACTCTCTATCAAAATCACAGCCCTTGTAGTTACACTACTAGGAGTCATCCTAGCCCTAGAACTCTCAAAAATAACTCAAGCCCTACTACTTCCTAAACAAAACCACTTCTCAAACTTCTCCACAACCCTAGGTTACTTTAACCCCCTAGTACACCGATTTATCACAACAAAACTACTAAGCGGCGGCCAAAACATTGCCTCCCACCTAATTGACCTTTCCTGATACAAACTCCTAGGTCCCGAAGGACTAGCCAATCTACAAATAATAGCATCAAAAACCGCTACTACCTTCCACACAGGCCTAATCAAAGCCTACCTAGGATCTTTCGCCCTATCAATTTTCATCATTCTACTATCAACGTACAGAAAAACCTTAATGGCCCTAAACTTACGAAAAAATCACCCACTACTAAAAATCATCAACAACTCCCTAATCGACCTTCCTACTCCATCAAATATCTCAGCCTGATGAAACTTTGGATCCCTACTAGGCATCTGCCTCATTACCCAAATCATCACAGGCCTACTACTAGCCATACACTACACAGCAGACACTTCCCTAGCCTTCAGCTCAGTTGCCCACATATGCCGAAACGTGCAATTCGGATGACTAATCCGAAACCTCCACGCAAACGGCGCCTCTTTCTTTTTCATTTGCATCTACCTACACATCGGCCGAGGGTTCTACTACGGCTCATACCTAAACAAACAGACCTGAAACGTCGGAGTAATCCTCCTTCTAGCCCTTATAGCAACTGCCTTCGTAGGATATGTTCTACCCTGAGGACAAATGTCTTTCTGAGGGGCTACAGTCATCACAAACCTATTCTCAGCAATCCCATACATCGGACAAACACTAGTAGAGTGACTTTGAGGGGGATTCTCAGTAGACAACCCCACACTAACTCGATTTTTCGCCTTCCACTTCCTCCTCCCCTTTGTAATTGCAGGCCTAACACTAGTACACCTAACTTTCCTTCACGAAACAGGCTCAAATAACCCACTAGGAATCCCCTCAGACTGCGACAAAATCCCATTCCACCCTTACTACTCTATCAAAGACCTTCTAGGATTCGCACTAATGCTTATCCCACTAGTCACATTAGCTCTATTCTCCCCAAACCTCCTAGGAGATCCAGAAAATTTCACGCCCGCCAACCCTCTAGCCACACCCCCACATATTAAACCTGAATGATACTTCCTATTTGCATACGCCATTCTCCGATCTATCCCAAACAAACTAGGAGGAGTCCTAGCCCTAGCCGCCTCAGTCCTAGTACTATTCCTAATCCCCTTCCTCCACGTCTCTAAACAACGTTCCATGACCTTCCGACCTCTCTCACAAATCCTATTCTGAACCCTAGTCTCAGACCTCCTTATTCTAACATGAGTAGGAAGCCAGCCAGTCGAACACCCATTCATCATCATCGGCCAACTAGCCTCCATCACCTACTTCACAATCATCCTAATCCTATTCCCCCTTGTGAGTGCCTTAGAAAACAAAATACTCAACCTCTAATTAACTCTAATAGTTTATAAAAACATTGGTCTTGTAAGCCAAAGATTGAAGACTAAACATCTTCTTAGAGTTGCACATAAATCAGAAAGAAAGGAGTCAAACCTTTATCACCAACTCCCAAAGCTGGCATTTTCAATTAAACTACTCTCTGACTTACCAATTAAACCGCCCGAATAGCCCCCCGAGACAGCCCCCGCACAAGTTCTAAAACCACAAACAGCGTTAACAGCAGACCCCATCCTGCAATTAAAAGCAGCCCCGACCCAGACGAATAAAACATAGCCACCCCACTAAAATCAGTTCGAATTCATGACAGACCCCCATTATTAACCGTATCCCCTCCTATAACCATCTCAGAAAACACTCCCATGACAATTCCCACAACAACAACAACCAATCCCATACCAACACCATAACCAATAACCCGTCAATTGCCTCAAGATTCCGGATAAGGATCTGCCGCCAGCGACACCGAATAAACAAACACCACTAACATCCCCCCTAAATATACCATTACCAGTACCAAAGACACAAAAGAAACCCCCATACTTACCAGTCACCCACACCCAGCGATAGATGCCACAACCAGACCCACCACCCCATAATAAGGAGAAGGATTAGACGCAACCGCTAATCCTCCTAAAACAAAACATAGGCTTATAAATAACACAAAATTTATCATAGTTCCCGCTTGGATCCTCCCCAAGATCTACGGCCTGAAAAACCATTGTTATGAAACTTTAACTACAGGAACCCTCATAATAGCCCCCCCCCCTTTTATCCCCCCAATGTTTTTACATGGGGATTTTGGCTATGGAATTTCTTTGCATACAATTCTCGTCCACATTAGACATAATATGCATGTAGGATAACTCACATAACACGTAATGTAAGACCTAACCAAACTCAAATATCATCGCCCATAACAGCCCCAAACGGATAAGTACAACTCTAGGCACATCCACACCCCAAGTACAGCAAACCCAAGTGATCCTACCAACGAACACAAGACAAGCTTTACCCAAGATCGAGAATGTTTTACCTTACATAAACCTTACCCTAGTAAACGAGGAATATCCTAGTACTCCAATGAATTCCCTATCCCACACGTTTCAGTCCACCCCCTAAAGCAGAATTCTAGTCCTATCACCTTCAGGAGCTCCCAAGCCAGAGAACCTGGTTATTTATTAATCGTAAACCTCACGAGAACCGAGCTACTCGACGTAGGTTCTACCCACGGCTACCAGCTTCAGGACCATACTTTCCCCCTACACCCTCGCACAACTTGCGCTTTTGCGCCTCTGGTTCCTATTTCAGGGCCATAACTTGGTCCTTTCCCTCCTTATCGCTCTTCACAGATGCAAGTGGTCGGATGCATAATCCTCCCTTTGCCTCGTGATCGCGGCATCCGACCGCCCTGGCGCTTGTTGTCTTTTTGGGGTCTCTTCATTAAACCCTTCAAGTGCGTAGCAGGAGTTATCTTCCTCTTGACGTGTACATCACATGGCATCCGAGCGGCTATTGTCTGTAATGTCCCTGGTGTCATGGTTGTTCGGATAAGGTCGTCTCAAACTGGACACTGATGCACTTTTACCCCATTCATGGTGGGTCCCCAAGCTACCTATTCGGTGGCAGATAATGTCATGGTTGACGGACATAATTTGTTATTTTTTCTTTACTTTTCCTTTGCTAGGAATTGTTACCTAAATTCTCGTTTCCATTTCTTTTTTTATCGTTCATTTTTGTTTTGTTATTTTAACAAAATAAACAACAATTTTTATATGATATCAACCTAGATTTTCCAAACCATTCATCATTCGTTCACTAACATTTAATTTTCCTCTGCTTTACTCCCATTATACAACGCAACAAATCAACAATCTTCATCGTAATCTTTAACCACTAATTCAGCCAATTTACATGAAATAAATAAACCAATTAAACGCAATATAAAAAGACATTCTTTATGTATCATCGCACACAACTTTAAATCAAAAACTAACATACCTATACCACTGCTCTACTTTTCCCCCAAGATAAAAAACAAAATAAAAACACAAAACATTCGTACCATCAAAATCCAAAACACTACACCT